GACCAATGGGTAACGATGGCTCTGATGGGTGGTTTTGCTAGAATAGGTAATAATGAGATCACTGTTTTAGTAAATGATGCGGAGAAGAGTGGTGACATTGATCCACAAGAAGCTCAGCAAACTCTTGAAATAGCAGAAGATAATTTGAGAAAAGCTGAAGGAAAGAGACAAACAATTGAGGCAAATCTAGCTCTCCGACGGGCTAGGACACGAGTAGAGGCTATCAATGCGATTTCGTAACTTGTTGGTGCGTCCGAATAATCAAATGAAGCTCGATTTATACATCCTATAATTTAGGTTTGTTTGATTCTGTCGAGTAAATACAATCAAGGGGAATCCCTTTTTGGTGCAACGAAAAAAAAATAGAAAACATAAAAAATTAGGGGTATAAAAACTTATTAGATACCATTGACCCGGGTATCTAATAAGTTCTACCTACTATTGGATTTGAACCAATGACTCCCGCCGTATGAAAGCAATACTCTAACCGCTGAGTTAAGTAGGTCATTTATCTTTACAACGAAAACCAAATGGGACTCATTTCCTCGATGGATTATAAATATCATATTACTTAGAAGCAATACCAATTTAAGCAATACCGATCAAAGAGCTATGATCTTGGATCATGCCATAGTTATCTTGAGAATATTCATCTTGACAAGAAATTATCTACATGATAAAATATGTATCACAAGCACAAATATGTATCACAAGCACTAAGGGCTATAGCTCAGTTGGTAGAGCACCTCGTTTACACGCGCGCCAATGTTTTTCAGGGGAGTCCATCATACAATCAAAAGAATTGATCTTATTGAGAAATCGATGTCTTACTCCATAACTTTGAGGGAACAAGAGAACAATAGCCTGACAAAGATTCGGTCCTATTCAGGTGCCCATTTAGGTGCCAAACAGGCCTCGTCGTTGATTTGATATATTGATAAGGTGAATAGCCTGTCTATTCAATGCTAGGCATATGAGTATTAAGGAACTCAAAAAATCTCTTTTCGTCCTATGAACTTTACGGTGTATGAAGTTTCATATTTTATTTTTAAGTAGAGCGATAGAGACTTCATTTCACTTAAATTAATCTAGGCCAGAAGCAGACCTACGTCAAGATAAACCCCCTTGAAAAACTTTGGTAGTGTTCCTGAATCCAAATAATGACTCAGAGCACATGGAGCCATCTCCTTATTTTTATGTCAAAAAAAATATGGCGGAGTGGCTGATATTTATATCAGTTAATGAACGAGCCCAATGCACAAAAAATGCATGTTGGGTCTTTGAAACAGTTCAGATCATTTTGATAATAATCAGTTTGATCTGTTTTACCGAGAAAGTCTACGGTTCAAGTCCGTATAGCCCTAGAGCCCTATAAAATGCAAATGCAAATTGCATAATTTTTCCTTTGAATTTTCTCCTTATTGTTTATTGCTTGTAACTGACTCTAATTGGTTGCTTCATCAAAATCAAAAGATAATCATTCCAATACGCCCACTTACGTGGGTCGTTTAAAGTAGAATATGAAACTGAAAGCAAAAACACATTTCATTTCAATTCACCTAATCGAACTTAATGGAAAATAGGCTTTCTTTCGTATAGCTTACCTAGATTTAGCAAAGCAGGGGAGTCTTCTCTGTTGATATTCAATGAATAGAAACTTATACATCTTGATTGGATGCTAATAAAAGGAATAAACCCAATATATTATATTTATATTCGAAATTTTGAGATGAAAATGAATAGAAAGGATAATGAAAATAGATTTAAATTTCGATCAATTTCTAAAAAATAAACTTCTTATTTTTTATTTGGAATTACTTTTCTTTAGAAAGAATCCTAGGTAAGATTGAAATCAAAACAAGAGAATTTGGATAAGAACACTAGTTAGTTATACTAACTATAACAAAAAAATAGAAATATATGTAATATAAAGTAGGATTTGAGTCGATGAATCTTGAAGCAAGACATGCCCCGCAGTAAACAAAGGAAACTGGATGATTGGACCAAAAGAAATTCTTACTTTAACTAAACAGTTATGGGTGACTTGACAATTTCAAGTCGAGTTGCCTAATTCGGCATATTTTCTACGTTCATAGGAGTGCGTCTATGTTTCTGCTTTATGAATATGATATTTTTTGGGCATTTCTAATAATATCAAGTCTTATTCCTATTTTGGCCTTTTTAATTTCGGGAGTTTTAGCGCCGATTAGGAAAGGACCCGAGAAACTTTCTAGTTATGAATCGGGTATAGAACCGATAGGCGACGCTTGGTTACAATTTCGAATACGCTATTATATGTTTGCTCTCGTTTTTGTTGTTTTTGATGTTGAAACGGTTTTTCTTTATCCATGGGCAATGAGTTTCGATGTATTAGGTATATCTGTATTTATAGAAGCTTTAATTTTCGTACTTATCTTAATTGTTGGTTTAGTTTATGCATGGCGAAAAGGGGCATTGGAATGGTCCTAGCTCCTGAATATTCAGACAATAAAAAGAAAAA